GGCGAAGAACAAATAGAATTTGCTACAAAAGCCGGCTAACGGGGGTATTCCTGCGTATGAGAACATAGTAATGGAGAAGGTAATAGCCGAAATAGGATTCGTTTTGGCTAGAGCGCCCAAATCCGCTATATATTTGACACGGCTTTGCCGTAATGCTGAAACTATGGCGAATGCATCTATCGTCATTGATGCATAAATAAAGATACCAATTAGTAGTGATTGAATTCCTTCTATGGTTCCACATGAGAAACCAGTACGAATATAACCTACATGTCCAATTGAACTATGAGCTAGAAGTCTTTTGACTTTCGTTTGGGCCATGGCGGCCAGCGCTCCTAAGATCATAGAAGCAATGCTGCAGAAAAAGAAGATTTGTTGCAATGTAGCTCCATAAGAACCATAAATAGAAAGACGTGAAATATTAGCAGAAATAGAGATTTTAGGCGCAATAGAAAGGAATGCTGTAACCGGGGTGGGTGAACCCTCATAGATATCAGGTGCCCACATATATAGAGTCAAAAGAGATATGGAATCCGAAGGGGAGGGGGGTTTTCTTCGGGGCTCGAGAGATGGAATAGATAGGGCCCCACAAGTTTTGAATTCGCCGCTGGTCTATCGAGAGGGAACGAGGAATTCTCAACGAAAAAAGTGCTCTCTGAACCGAACGTGAAAGTCGTTTTCCATCAGACGGCTGTTCCCGTAACTCTACTCTCGACTTGGATTATATATCCAATAAGGTCCGCTCTCGGCCATTCCACACGCTGCCTAGCAGAGGCGTGGTTATCTGAAGTGGATTCTCTCTTTTGTAGTAGATGCCGAACCTGCTGCCCCATTGACTAAGAGGGGGGCGGGCGCAGCAGCTACATGGACCCCTTCCTTTCTGTTGTTGCCAGCGCTTTCCCGGGCCGAGCCATAATTCTTTATTAGAAAGGGCAGGCAAAGCCCGAAGGCTGCTATCCCAATAGGCCAGCGGGCGGAACGAGGAGAGGGCCCGACAATCATACCACCCCGCGGTCGAAAAAGCGTGTTCCCTTCAGATAAGACGCACCGTAGGCCATCCTCGGCCTTCTTCGTTTTCGATGAAAAAGAAAGAAAATATCGATCTCCGAAAGCCTTTTCCTTCCCCCGCCGCATCTCCCTCCCTTCGTCGAGCCTTTCCTTTAATGGTTGGGGGAAGCATTCCCTTATCTGAACTTGGCGGGCATTCTTTCCAGCCTGACTCAAATAGGAGGTGGGTTTGGTTTGGTTTGAACATAGGCTCAAACATTATTTGAAGGGTCCTAGCTACGCCATGCGTTCAATAAAAAATCTGGAAAGGAAAGCAGCAGGGATGACAAAAAGAGAGCGCTTTCCTGTGTTGCACTGAAAAAAAAGGACCTAAGAGAAGAGCGTCTTCTCTTAGCTTTCTTCCTCCCGCGCCCGCCGCCGTCCGGCCCGCGTTAGAGGGGAAGAAAAATGGAGAGAGAAAGAGCAGATGGATTCTATCCCCTATATCGAACACTCATTCCTATCTATTGATAGAAAGATCTTCGTCAAATACCGGACTTTTCCTTTTTTTTTTTTTTTTTAGAATTCCTCATATCCAAGGCAGCTTATCACAAGCACCCCACCCCATACGACTTGTTGGGGGGCCGTTCGCCTTTTGAATCAAACAAAGTAAGTAGTAGGGGCTTCATAGCAACTTTCATTCTAAAGGAAAGCGAAGAACCCACTTTTAGTCAATAAGAGCCCTACTTCCCTCGAAAAACCTCATCACTGAAATTCAAGCGCAAACCCATTTCTTAGTCACCGGGCTGAGCGCACCTTTGGTACTTCAGTAGGGCGAGCTCTTTGATAGTGACTTCTTTCGGGGCGACGAAAGGCTACTTCAATCTAGAAAACAGCCGGAAACTCGAGAGGGTCGCCTTTGGGAGCGTTCGCCGGTAACCATCACGACAACATAAAAAGGAAGGAGTGAGGCTGACTGAATCCAATCCATAAACCCGGAAACGAAACTAAGTTCGTTCCCTTTCGTCAAGTAGGTAAAGTAGGCATACGAACCACTTTAGCTTTGCCTTAGACTCTATTGGAACAAAGCAAAGAAGGAGGCGGAATGGAGAAAGGAAAGGGACAAGGGCGGTCTTGCTTGGCGCGAAGGCTGCTGGTTCGGGGGTAGAGTACAGTACTAAAGGTCCTCGGACTTCCAGGCGGTTTTTCTTTTGGGCAGCTGTTCACCGTTGGATCTCGCCAATACAGCCCCCTATAGTTTTCGTTACCGAGATATCTTTTTTTTTTTTTTCATTGTTCCCAGGTATTTTTTGGGTAATCTGCTCCCATGCTGCAAACAGTCAAATCTGAACTTAACCTTGTCGCTCTTCTTTCTTTCCTCGCGAGCAGGAAGCACACCAGCAGCGTGCGTTGCGTGATTCTACTGTGTTTTTTTTGCACTTGACTGGGTGGACAGTTGACCGGAAGAGAACTTAGATTCGCCCGGCCAGCAGGCGGGCGGCGTGCTTATCTT